GGAAGAGAGGGCTCGTTTGAAGACTTTCCGCTCATCTCCCGCCTTCGACTTGAAAGCGATAGGCTTTTCGCTCCTCTCCTGCTTGGAAGCTCTCTTTTAGTCGGAGAAGCGATACCTGTCGACCGTGAGGGAGACTACCGTCGACCGACCTTAGGAGGGAGACTACCGCCCCTGAGGGGCTTGTTGCTAGAGGCATCCCCTCAAATGAGATTTATCAACTCTACAACAGCTCCGGTTTTAGCAATAAGAGCCCGCCTTCCGGGTCCTATATTCTAGTTACTAGCTTCAAAGGAACTACTAAAAGAAGGAGTCAAAGCATCGGATAGTGCTACCTACGAGTGAGTCACCCGCCTGGTTACCTGTCCTTATGAAGGAAGGTGCGCATGAAAGTCTTTACGGAAGACCATCAAATTACTGATTAGGAAGGTATTTAAGGAATGAACTTCTATTACAGGGATTCTTTTATTAAGACCTTTCGGATAGATAGCCCTATTGAATGAAGGTTGAACACCAACCCGCCTGGAAAGCTAAGAGTCGGCAAAGACCTAGCTGTCGAGGAATGAAAGAAGTCGCTTTCTAGGAGAAGGAGTACGAGGAAGTCAAGTCACAGGCAAGCAACCAACAGGCTAAGAGCTATCTCCCAACCTCTCCCTTATTGACAAAATGAGAGGGATTTCAGGCAATTAGCATATAAGAATTCCTGCCCTAGAAGATCGCATTTCTGACTTGAGCACCGCCTTTAGGCATTTCAGTTCTCAGGATCTTACGAAGAAAGGCTAAAGATCGTACTGAACACAACCCTATGATATGAGTGAAGGCGAGCCAGGAAAGCACCCTGAACTCATAGGGTGAAGGCGAGGAAGCTTGAATTCAGGGGCTCCTAAACAAGAGTTTTGACTAGGTAGATTTGCCCTTCTACGCCGTTTTAGGTGAGTTCGGACTCAATCATTGACCGGAGATTGGGACAGAGCGGATGGCAACTAGCTGACTTCTTCCTGTCACTCGTACAGATCTGATTGAAGATATTGCATTAGAAAGGGATACAAAGTAACTTCCGAAGATTGAAAGAGAGGCAATCCCAGTTCGATACTGGTCTTGTTGCACTTCTTCGAGTTCATGACGGATAGCCCGCTAGGGACTGCTTGGCTTGTTAGCGATAAAGCGCATAAAAGAATGCCATTTCTCGATCGAGAAAATAGGCTCAAGTACATTAGTCCGTAACTGCCATTTTGACTAGGTGGATTTTGCCTTCTAGTTGACTTCTTTCTGCGGGATACCCTAGTTAGAGCAGTGAAACCTTTAAGGCAAGAGATGCGGGCACTACCCGACTTATTTCGGTATTGCATATAAGTACAAGTTTAGATGTGGCCATCTAGACAAGTGAAACGGTCCTTGCTGCCGAAGTTTACTACTGGATAGGAATTCCATCGGTATGGCATTAGAACTGCTCGGAGAAGTTCGATATGGAAGGTATACAGTTGATAGATCGGTATTGAAGTGAGATATTCAATCCTCTTTCTATTTAATGGTATTTCACTGCCTTTCATGTACAAGTATTGCAACTGAGACTGAGAGACAAGGGAGATCCCATTGAACTTGCCTTGATTGAATGAAGGCTAGCTGACTTCGATACTGAATGAACTCGCATGCTGGAGAACCGATGAGAGACATAGTCGATGCCAATATAGCTGTAATTTCACACTTGAGCTTTTCCCTTCGAAGAGTTGATCTTTCATTTCAAAAGTGGTATCTCCCCAATGGAGAAATGATGCTAGCCCTTTTTCCTTCGATGACAGAGATTGAAATGGATAAAGTGGATTCTCCCTAATGGTGAAATGAGACTGATTTCTAGATTTCACTGATTTCAGTGATTGAACTGATGGCAACTAGCGAGCAATCTTACTCAATAGGGGCATAAGCCAACACCAACCAATCTCTTTCTTCCCACGCATCATATGAGTAAGCGGAGCTCTAAAGTTAACCCAAGCTAAGTAAGCGACGCGACGCTCAAATTGGATTTCTTACTCCAGAAAAGAAAGACTAATCTTAAATAATGCGCACACGTGAAAAAGGCAGGCTGACTCTTCCAATCCAACTCAATCGAAGGAGAAAAAAGCTGGGACTACGACTTGCTTAGTGCAGGGCAGCTTGTCGTGATTGGTTGGACACTCTTTTCGTTTAAGGTCGACGCTTGGTCACTCTATTAAGCTTTCCCAGCAAGTTTATTGAATGGGGTACGAAAGATTGCTATTCAAAGCATCTGGTTTGGGATCTCCCAGCATCCTCCTATCCCTATTCCCAAGCAATGTGAATTTCCTCTCGCTTTGCTCCGTACCAGCTTGCTATGGAAAAGCTTTCGCGACGCTCGAGTTCAATCATACCTGCACTTAATAAATGCCTTGCTTGTTTTGTCGAGTAAGTATTCCCCTTTAGCTTTAGCAGTTTGCTATGGGCTGACGCTTTGGCTGATGTAATCACTGAGCACTGAGGTAGGTTTCTTACGCAAGCACTAAGTAAGAAGCAAGGATCAATCAATAGTCAAGATAGCCACGGGCTAAAATCGCTGCACAAATTTCATTCTATAGTAATGTCGGCAATTCCGCTGCTTCGGCTCAAAGCGGCGAGAAGGATTCCCAAGTTCTAGTCCAAAAGACTAATTCAATCCGGTGACCTTATCCATTTGGCATGGCTACAGCCAGACAGTCTTTCTTTTTATTTTACGTAGGTTTCAAATCAAGGGACAGACGATCTGGTGAAAACTACACTTGCATTCCTTCATTGATGTAATGTTTTCTCGTTTATCGGGAATCGCAGAACCCATAATTACCTGCCACTATTGGGCTGAATCGGGTCTCTCCCGTTGGTCGATTGTCCGTCTAGTGAGTTAGCGTTGATACCCCACCAGTCAAGTCAGGGCGGTCAAAAGAAATGATATCTGTAAAGTTAGACTCGCTACTAAAGAAAGAAGGAGTCACAAACCTTCAACTCATCGAGGAAAATCTTTTATTTCGATTCTATTTGCTCTTGACGCCAATAATTTCTCTAAGACTAAGGACCAGACGATACCGGGATCGGAACTCATTTCCCTCAGTCTTTTACGTTGCTGTCCCCCTTCTCAGATTCCGTGGCACAGACAGATTGTCAAATGGCAACGTATATAAAGAAGTGGCCGGTTCCTCACAAACGGAAGAGCTTTCTCGAGTTGCTGTTGCCGAAGCTGAGCTTGAAGAGCGGAGTTCGGCGAGAATACTCTTGACAGGTGGGCATGGAAGCTATCTGCTATGCTATTAGAGGATTTATACCGTAAACACACAACTTCCACCCTGTTGGCTGTAGTTTTAGCTTGTATATGTGAAAAATGAATAAGAAAATAAAGGATATTTAAAAAAGAATTAAAATAAGATATTTTTCTGCACAAAACAGGGAAAGAGAATGAACTAGAACAAAGCAGATTTTTTTCATTCCAGCACTACAAGCATTTTGTTACATGGGAGTACATCCAATAGAAAGCTTACACACACATAGACCAGCCAAACAACTAAACACAACATAACAAATAAAACCAAACAAAGACACTTAACTTAGCATAGGAGTCTATCCCCAGTAAGCATCGGAGTAGATCCCCACTAACAAAAGACAAAGAACACCATACATTAAAACAAACTACTTTGCGTCTACAGACACTTATTTAAATCTTCTAGAAAGAGTCGACGGACTCTTCTAGTCTCCCCGGTCACCGAGGGTGGCGGCCCGTACAATAAGCTCTTGTTGTTCGGCGAGGAGGGCCCGACGCCGGTCTTCCAGACCGCGAATGCGGTCCCGGGTCACTTGCATCATCTTTCCTATGACCTCCGGATCGAGAGCAGGCGGATGCTCCCAGAACAGACCGAGCCTTTGCTCCTGTTGGAGCTTCTCGTTTTCCACGAGACCTATTTCTTGCTGAATTGTTGCAAGTCTTCCGGTGATATCCATAAGAGTGTTTGTTGTTGGAATAAGTGTTACTGAAAGTCTTTCTCTCTGACTTCTACCTCTCTCTTTGAAAATATAGACTGAAAGAAGCTTCTATTTATAGGCCTTGGAGGCGCCTAACTCTTTCTTATTATTAGTAAGATAAGTTGTCTTAGTTTCATAACATGTTTCAACCCCGGCTTTTCATGAATATGGAACCGGATCCACTAGATTTTAGTGTGCTGAAGAATTATCTTCGTACTCCAATCCGTACGAAAGGCCCCCTTTCTTTTGGCGTGGTATCGCCACGTGGCTTAATCCCGGATCACTCCTTCAGGAATAGGACACAATAATATAGCGCACATCAGAGAAGAGAGTACCCCCTTTATTATAAGACAGGCCCCCCGCGTCCTTTCTTAATAGATGGAGCAAGCGTCACTCGACAGCTCGAAAGCGGATCAGTACAAACCCACGTGATCCATATTCGCTTACGTACCAGGCGTGCTTCGTCGTACCCTGACTACTCCTCTTTCACTGGCTTATTTGTACCCAGCTACATGATGGCACTCCCCTCGGCCAATCCTCAATCGACAGCAACTCCGTCCTAGCGAATCCATATCACCTGGGTCTCTTTCTCTTAGGTTGGTTTCAGCAGGAAATACAAAGAAAAGTAAGGGGGTCCAGTCAAAAGATCCTCTTTCAATCATCAACAGTTACATATACAATAATGTGATGGAACATCTTGGTTGTTGTAATGATCAATCTCAATTTCAGAAGGACTGCTATGAGTATTTAAAAGCTAAGGAGGGATATGTTGTTGATATCATACCCTATAAGTTGCTTAATTTCTACTTAAATCTAAATAAGCCAGCCAATCTCAAAAGACAAAAAGATATTGAGACTTGGGAAGGGAAGATCCGTACTATTGTGACTTCTTACCAAACCTATACTATATATTTATGCCAAAACAATTACCCTGGGCAGAACCATGCTCAAATTGAACACTGTCTTCTTGCTTATCGAGATAATCTGAACAATTTCAAGTTCAGAAT